CTGATATAGAGGAATAAATAGTCCATTTTTTCTGCTATATCCCTATTTCTTTGTTCATTTGTTCCCACGCGTTCTGATCTTTCTAACGATCTAGATTAATAATCTTTAAATAGAAGAAGGAGTAAAGAAAAAAAGAGTCCTTTTTTTTTTCATTGAAAGATTGATTATCGAATAAAAGAGTCCTTTTTTTTTTCATTGAAAGATTGATTATCTTATCAATCGGTGTGGCAATAACCACAGGATTACTAGTAATCCGTGTCACTCTCACTATAGTTCATATCCATGTGAATATCAATCACTCGTGTTTCTGGTAAAACACGGCAATTATAAATATAAAGAAATTATAAGAATATGTATGAGAATATGTATGCTGTATAACTCATTTCCCTGGGATTGTAGTTCAATCGGTCAGAGCACCGCCCTGTCAAGGCGGAAGCTGCGGGTTCGAGTCCCGTCAGTCCCGACCTAGAATCCGATGAATCCATCAATTCATCTCTCCATTTTCTGTGAAGGGGGGGCAAGGGGCAGAATTGAATTCTCAGCGGTGGACCTTATTTCTTTCGTTTTTCGTTTCGCATTTCTCATCGAACAAATACGGTAATTTCAATTACTTCAACTAGTACCGATTGATGGGAGAGAGACATATGTAGATTGAATTGATCGGTGGTATCACCATATTTAGGATTCCAAGAGAGACTGTACTGGTCTGGCTTTTTCGATTGCTCCTGATCAATGGAATGAAATAGAGTACCCATATGTTTTCTGGGAACACATGCACAAATTGTATTCGTTTATTGTACGATACACAATTAACTTAATATAGAATATAGTTACCCCGACAGCGACAGAGTACTTTTCAGATGAAACCTACCCCCTTTTCTAACTCCGATTTTGTGTAACCTCAATTACGAATTGAAAACAATTTCTCTATCTCATTTGAATTGCATACTTTCTTTTTGATGTATGTGTTTCAGTCCTCAATCCAAGGAAAGAAGATACTAATATAATAAAAGATCAAACAAAGATCCGCCTCTCTTGTCTTGTTCTAGGGAGGGAAGGAATGAATAGATTTTTTTCTTCCTATTTTACCCCATCGAAGAAAGAACAAAATCAATAAATAAAATAGTGAATTTATCGGAATATTCGATCTTTTTTTTATACCGGGACCCATTTTTATCACACTTCTCTGTCTCCCAAGAAGATTAGATCATCACAAAAACTTCGCTTAGAACTTAACTCATCCTTTTTTCCATTTCACTCCTACTGTTTGGGTCTGTGACCAATGGAACACCGGTTAGATAATACCTCATCAGATGATTGTATAAGGAAGACGGTAGGTTATAGAAAAGAAAGAGTGGAAATGAGAAATTCAATGGGATTCTTGATTGAATCAGGAATCCCATTTTGGATTCGGTATGGATAAAGGATCTTCCTATGTTATACTATTCAATTCTCGACGATGAATCCGATTTGATAGATCAGATATTGTTATTCATGATATTGATCCGATTCAGTATCATCAGGATGCAATCCATCCCATGGAATTTTCAGGAGAAAGACTTATTATCTCTATGGGATTAGATCCCGAGTTATTGCAAAGCAAAAAAAAAAAACGATGAGATTATGGAAGTCAATATTCTCGCATTTATTGCTACTGCGCTGTTCATTCTAGTTCCTACTGCTTTTTTACTTATCATCTACGTAAAAACAGTCAGTCAAAATGATTAATTTGAATGAAACTTGTAGTTCTTATCAATGATTGAAGAAATGAAAGGAATTCAAATCCCAAGTCTTAAATGAAATGAGTGGATTGGAGTCAGCAGTATATGAGATAGTATGGTAGAAAGAACTATATGAACCTTTCTACCACACTATCTATTATTGTATTGTATAAAGTTGTATAAAGATATGTGCTTGATATGGATCAATCTATAATATGTATCTACGTATGTCTACATGTAAATAGCACTCCAATTCTATTTCTTCGCTACATCCATTTGTATTGATTCCGATCAATCTGAAATAATCGAACGTCAACTCTTCTAATTCCTAAGTTTCTGATTATTTTCAATATGGATCCCGAGATCTATCGAAACAATCAATGTAGGAAGAATAGTATAGGCATATATTATATAAATTATATAAAAGGAAAAAAAATACGGTTTTTTTAGCATTCCTCAGAAGTAATGGATTGAGCCGTTAACAGATGATCCAAGGAGTTCTATGGTCACTTCTTCGGATTTTTAAAAGGAGTAGTAGACCCCACCGATCTTTCATGCTTGAACCATGACATGAGGTGAGGCGATAAAGCATAAATAAGATTCCTAGGAGTCTCAAAAGGTAGGTGCGCGATATGTGGATCACCCGAAGCAAGATCTTATTATGCGTAGTACCTCTTTGGACAACCACTATGTCTATGTCGCCTCCAGTATAAAGTGGAGATCTATCGAAACAATCAATGTAGGAAGAATAGTATAGGCATATATTATATAAATTATAT